CAAAATAAGCATAAACAGAAAGAAAAATATTTCAATTTATAAATATTTCTAATTCGTCGAAAAATTTTGAGTTAGAATCCAGTTACAAGGTCTGAATCTTAAGTATGAATCATAGTTAAATTCTGGATCTAGTTCAGAATATTCCGTGCTCCAGATACTAGGATGAGTATCCGACGAGGTAGAACCATCTCTATCAAGATAAGATGACAGACTCATTCTCTATATTATAAATAGGATCAATTAGAACAAGTCACACACTCATATTCCAGAAATACAGAAAGAAAGTCCACGACCGAACTACCAACGGGAGAAACCTGAAATTTCACTTTGTATTGAAAAGTGGATTTAATTCATGGAAATTCCATCCAGTAAAACGGAAGAATTATAAATCTCCAAAATAATGGATAGGAATACTGCAAATAAAGCCATTGCGACACCCATCAAAGGAGTAGTTCCCCATCCAGGAGCTACTTTACCATATTCCGAATTCAATGGTTTCAATAAAGCCCCTGCCGTAGTTGGTTTTGGACGAGATCTAGAACTACTCTCAACGGTTTGTGTAGCCATAAATCCGAGTGTATTTATTGAGATTTGTTGACTTTGTATACCATTCCCCTGTAAATAAAGGATCTTATCAGAGATCCATTGCGGTCTTGAATTCCTATCTATATATATAATAATGGAAACAGCAACCCTAGTCGCCATCTTTATATCTGGTTTACTTGTAAGTTTTACCGGGTACGCCTTATATACCGCTTTTGGGCAACCCTCTCAACAACTAAGAGATCCGTTCGAGGAACACGGGGACTAGTTGAAGTAATGAGCCTCCCAGCATTCAATTTTGGGAGGCTCATTACTTCAACTGAGATAATGAAAAATCATTTCTTAGTCGGAACTTTAGGTGGTTCTCGAAAAAAGATAGCGAAAAAAATTATCCCTAGAGTCGAGACTAATAGAAATGTATAAACCAATGCTTCCATAGATTCGATTGTGGTTTACAATTATAGCTTCCATACCTGTTTATTTGGGATTATTTCCCCGATAAAGAAAGAGTCAACGAAAGGGTAATGATTAAATCAAGATGTCTCTGATCCCCAATGTAAAATCAAATTACAAAAAGAGAGACGAAAACTAGGAAAGAAATTTTGTATTTGTATCAGGCTGCTTGTCTTCTTGTAGTTGGATCTCCTAGTTTTTGGAATGCTCCAAATTCTACTTGAGCATCTAAATCTGGATCAATACCAGCAAAAACATCTCTGAACAAGGTTCTAGCCCCATGCCAAATATGTCCGAAGAAGAAAAGCAAGGCAAAGGAAGCATGTCCAAAAGTAAACCAACCCCTTGGACTACTACGAAAAACACCATCCGATTTCAAAGTAGCACGATCTAATTCAAAAATTTCACCTAATTGAGCACGTCGAGCATATTTTTTCACAGTAGCAGGATCACTATAACTGACTCCGTTGAGTTCGCCACCATAGAACTCAACAGTTACACCTACTTGTTCGACGCTATATTTCGATTCTGCTCGTCTAAAAGGAACATCGGCTCTAACAATGCCATCTCCGTCTATCAAAACAACTGGAAAGGTTTCAAAAAAAGTAGGCATACGACGTACAAAAAGCTCACGCCCTTCTTTATCTCGAAATATGGGGTGTCCTAACCACCCAACAGCTATTCCATCCCCATTGTCCATTGAGCCTGCCCTGAATAATCCCCCCTTTGCCGGATTATTGCCAATGTAATCATAAAAGGCTAATTTCTCGGGAATTTTCGACCAAGCTTCTGCTAAACTTTTATTTTCGACGAGCCCGGCACTAACTCTTCGATATATTTCTTGTTGAAAGTATCCCTGATCCCATTGATAACGAGTGGGGCCAAATAATTCGATCGGAGTAGTTGCTGAACCATACCACATAGTTCCGGCAACTACAAAAGCTGCAAAAAAGACAGCAGCGATACTGCTGGAAAGTACGGTTTCAATATTACCCATACGTAATCCTTTGTATAGACGTTGCGGCGGGCGGACACTAAGATGGAATAAACCCGCTAATATGCCCAATGTCCCTGCGGCAATATGATGAGAGGCTATTCCCCCTGGAACAAAAGGATCAAAACCTTCTACGCCCCACGCGGGATTTACTGACTGGACTTTTCCAGTTAGTCCATAAGGATCAGACACCCATATTCCAGGACCGTACAAGCCTGTTACATGAAATGCGCCAAAACCAAAACAAGCCACCCCGGAAAGAAATAAATGAATTCCAAAAATCTTAGGCAAATCTAATGAAGGTTTTCCTGTACGTTCATCAGAAAAAATTTCTAGATCCCAATACACCCAATGCCAAATAGCTGCCAAAAAGCACAAGCCAGAAAACACAATATGTGCCCCGGCCACACCTTCATAACTCCAAATACCGGGATCCGTTACCGCCCCCCCTGTAATACTCCAACCGCCCCAGGAATTTGTTATTCCTAAACGAGTCATGAAGGGTATAACGAACATACCCTGTCTCCACATTGGATCAAGAACGGGATCAGAGGGATCAAAAACTGCTAATTCATATAGAGCCATCGAACCGGCCCAACCAGCAACCAGAGCCGTATGCATTATATGGACAGAAATCAACCGACCAGGATCATTCAATACAACGGTATGAACACGATACCAAGGCAAACCCATGAAAATACCCCTTTAGCAAATAAAAATAGACACTATGTAACTTTATTGCGTTGGAAAAGATTATGACTATCAACGGACCCCTGTTCTGTTCAGTGGATTATATCGGAACAAGCGGTAATATTTGTTCTATTCTATTGGTAATAAAGGAACTATTGTGTTTGTAGGAACAAAGAGAAGCAGATCTATTCTATACCCGATAAGTACCAATACGCAATGGGGGCTGATACCCTTTTCTATGAGCAAATGCCCCCATATTTGTTCATCATTGGAAGGCTCTAGTCGTAAGAATTTTTATTACTTTAGTCATTCTATCGCCTTTTATTACCTTTTTGATGTATTCTAATATGATAAAGAAGATCAACCTTTATCATATATGTTGAATATTATGAAGAGAATAGCCCGATTATTACGTTTCCATATCAAAGTGAAATATAGTACTTAATTCTTTTTTTTTCAGTTAATGCCTATTGGTGTTCCAAAAGTACCCTTTCGAATCCCGGGAGACGAAGATGCAACTTGGGTTGATGTATAGTGCGACTTGTCAGATAGAGTGGGTCATATGGGCTTTCCCCGTTTTCTTCCCCGATCAAGATATCCTTCCCTTCGACCAAGAAAGATTGATTTAATCATCAAAAATTTGGAGCGTGAAGTTCAACTAGATCCGTTTGTAGGGGGATTTCAGACTTAATAGTATCAATTAGAATAATTTATGGTTGGCTTGGTTAAACCAATAAAATGACATGAAGTATTCAGGCTCCGTTTAAACAAATCCCAATTGGTAATATATCGATAATTAGTACTTGTATTGTATGCAAAATTCTTCCTATTTCAAAATTATAACCCGAATAGAATAGATGAATTCAATATGTCGAATATCCAATTTTTGGCAAGGGCATGGAACTGCCTGAAAAAAAAAAAGAAGCGGTATTAGAAGCATTTGACCTATAATGTGCAAATAAAAATCGAGCAGATTTTTACCCGGAGTAGAGCATAAACCTAAAAGAATTAAAGAGGCCCCCTCAAGAACAAGAAAATAACATCGTGGTTTACATTCGATCTCGATGAAACAATAAATCAATGAGCAGCTAGTTCGATACTATAACTTAACTCTTTTTTTTGATTTGAATATTATTGCATATTAAATCAAAAAACTTTCTTTCTATTTCTGATTCTTTTGTTCTCTTTTTTATCTAGATATGGAGTCTTCTCTATTATCTATTTCGATTCGATATTATCTGTTTTTTGATTTATCTATTTCTATATATTTATCTATTTCTATATTATATATTTATATAATTTATAGTTATAGTAGAAATAAGGAAACGAGGAAGAAAAACTCATATTTATTTTATTGCAAATTATTGCAAAATAGAAGACAAACCCCCTCATTAGAAACTGATATCCAAAAAGAAGAAGCCAATAATCTACACATTGATTTTTTTTCACATTTTTTTTGAACCGTATGCATCAAAAGGTGCATGTACGGTTCCTAAGGGATAAAATTTTACCCTAATCAACCGACTTTATCGAGCAAGATTACTTTTTTTAACCCAAGAGATTACGACCGAGATCTCGAATTACCTTGTTGGTCTTATCGTATATCTCAGTATAGAGGATCAGACCCAGGATTTGTATTTGTTTATAAATTGTCCTGGCGGATGGGTATTACCCGGAATAGCTATTTTTGATGCTATGCAACTTGTGCTACCAGATGTATATACAATATGCATGGGAATAGCCGCTTCAATGGGATCTTTTATCCTGGTCGGAGGAGAAATTACCAAACGTTTTGCATTCCCTCACGCTTGGCTTTGGCGCCAATGAGTTTTTTTTGAGAAAAAAAGACTATGCCTTCACCATAAGAAATATCAACATATATTATGAGTAAAAATAGCATGGCACTTTGAATTCGATATACAAAAGTTTGTTAGTTTTTTTTTTCAAAACATTAAATTATGTATCGAGAGAGAAGTATGAGATAAAGGGTCTTCCCGATTTTTTTTATTTATCCGGAGTCCATTTCAGCGTCACAAACTTTTTTTATAGCAAAAGACTCTTAATCCTAACCTAACAATATTTATGTTTGAAAGAGTACGAAAATAAAAAAAAAATTCTTTATCTTATTTAGGATCAAAAAGAAACTTTGGGATTGCTGAATTACAGACGAAATGAATAAAATTAATATATAAAGCAACGGAGCCATCATAGTATTTTGAACTCACCAAAAGAAGGGTGGTAATTGGATGATTTACTGATCTGGATCCGATTGATTCTATTTTTCTTCGATGGAAGAAAAAAGTAAATTTCATTGTCGAGCCGTATGCAACGCGCAAAAGATGCACGTACGGTTGTTCAAGTTTATTTTTATCCTCTATCTTTTGTCTTCGACGAATCATAGGAGATAGGGGAACCCCCTTTTTGTTCGATCATCAGGGTAATGATCCATCAACCGGCTAGTTCTTTTCATGAGGGATCCACGGGAGAGTGTATGATGGAAGCGGAAGAACTGTTGACTTTGCGAGAAACCCTCACAAAGGTTTATGCACAACGAACAGGCCAGCCTTTTTGGGTTCTAACCGAAGACCTGGAAAGGGATGTTTTTATGTCAGCAAGAGAAGCCCAAGCTCACGGAATTATTGATCTTATAGCGAACGAAGGAGTAGAAATAGTAAAGAAGGAACAATGGAAAGAGGCGAATAGGTAATATTCTAAATAACTAGAAATAATTCATAATCATCAGGTTAGGATTGATCTAAACCAGCCCCTTATGTAAATGATTCAGCATGCCAACTATTAAACAGCTTATTAGAAACACAAGACAGCCAATCAGAAACGTCACGAAATCCCCCGCTCTTCGGGGATGTCCTCAGCGCCGAGGAACATGTACTAGGGTGTATGTGCGACTCGTTCAGATTATGAGCTGGGCCAACAAAAGAAATCCTTTTCCAGTATCTGTGTATGAAATTTATGGTTTCCCTTGGTGTAATCCAAATCAAGTCGATTTAAGATGAGAAGCAAGTTCCCATTGATAGCAAATGCTAGACATTAAGCGGGAAAGTACTGTTTTTAAAGAAAAAAGATTAGGCTCCCATTTTTACAAAACGGACTAACAGGGTCAGCTAGCCAGCTAACCTTCCAAATTAAATACCGTTACTGTATAAGCGGATCTCGTTGTGAAAGACCTATTACTGGATAATTCATGGGTAGAGCCAAAGATTTTGAATTGTACAAGTTACCAATAACGTTGACTAAACGAAGTAAAGGGCTCCGGTGTATAGAGAGGACCTCACCGTTTAAGAAGTAACCATAAAAACGAAGGAACCCACAATTTCTTTATTCATCTAGATTTACTCCGTTTTTCTTTTTGATACCGAGGCGAAATGTCTCGAAAAAAAGAAAAAATCGTGGTCGGGAAGGTTATAGTAGCAAAAGCCATTGGAATTCTTTTTATACATTGGAAAAATCCGTTTTGTTATTACCAGCGAGGAAAGAGGAAATAACTCAAAGAGAAAGAAAATCGCTTAGTTATTTAGCAAAGTTTCATTTATTCAATGACCAGAGTTAGACGAGGATATATAGCCCGGAGACGAAGAAAAAAAATGCGTTTCTTTGTATCAAGCTTTCGAGGGGCCCATTCAAAACCTATTCGTATTATTGCTCAACAGAAAATAAGAGCCTTGTTTTCGGCTCATCGAGACAGAGATAAGAAAAAGAGAGATTTTCGTCGGTTGTGGGTTACTCGAATAAACGCAGCAATTCGCGGAACAGAAAGGGGAGTATACTATAGTTATAGTAAATTTATAAATGATCTGTATAAGAGACAGTTGATTCTTAATCGTAAAATACTTGCGCAAATAGCTATATTAAATAGGAATTGTCTTTATAGTATTTCCAATGAAATCATAAAAAAAGAAGATTGCAAACAAGCAACCGAAATTATTTAAACAAAGTTCCCCGGAGAAGGAACTCCGGGAAGGGAAGATAGAATAAAAATTCGTCCGATAAAATAAAAAAGACAATCCCAACATCCCAACAAAGTAGTTATAAAGTAATCAAAATGAACAAAGGCATTCAATAAAAAAAAATTTCTTCCGAGACAACGAATAATCCGGATTGTCAGAAAGAGTAAACCTACTGTTTTTTTGTTTGAAACCCTCGAAAACCCGCAGTTCTAACGGTCGACTTGGCTCTTTCAAACTGTTTCTCGTTATTAAGAAAGGGTAACAAAGAGAGAATACGAGCTTGTTTTATAGCAATAGTAATTAATCGTTGTTGTTTTAGAGTCAATCTATTCACACGCCTAGATAATATTTTTCCCTGTTCACTAATAAATCGACTAATTAAACTCATGTTTCTATAATCAATTCGGTCCCCTGGTTGTAGCGGGGGCAAGCGCCTATGAAAAGGCCGCTTAGACTTAAGGAAGGATCGCTTGGATTTATCCATGGTTAGTTTATTTATTCCTTATAATACAATAATATAAATAATATTCTACCGAAAATCCTATTTCTAATTCATTTTTTTTATCCGACCGAAATAGGATTTGGTTTTTTTCTTTAATTTGAATTTGTTTATTTTATCTATGTTATCCTTATTTATATTATATATGCTTATATCCTATAGTATTCTATTAATTTATTACTTAATATATTAAATATTAAATTAATTATTAGAATATTATTCTAATAATATACAATATATATTATTCTATATATAGAATATAGAATAATATATATGTTTATTACATTTTTTATGCATATAATTAAATATATGGATAATATATGTCCTTTTGAACTCTTCCTTCAACCTTCAAAAGGTGATAGACAGACGCTCGGTTCGATCTATTTTTTGATCTCTCCATGAATTGTATGCTTGTAACAATAGGGACAGAATTTTCGCAATTCCAATCGACTCGGTGTGTTGTGTCGATTCTTTTGAGTAATATATCGGGAAATGCCCCTTGATTCTTTATTAACATTCTTTCGGACACAACTAGTACATTCCAAAATAATGCTTACTCGGACATCTTTACCCTTGGCCATGAACCCCCCCCTTTTTTTTTTCTTTTTTATTCAAGCAACTCTTTTCTTTTCGACGCGAAGCGGAGAGAAAGAAAAAAATAGAAATTGCTAACTCGCAATACACTTCAAAAGATTTCGTTGCAGTAAATAAAGAAATAGGAAATATATATACAATGATAATGAAATATTAATAGGAAATAGAATTCAATTTCCGTTATTGTAGAATAAAGAATACGTAATCCAACAATTGCAAACTCTATTTTGAATCACAGTACAGTATTTCATTTAAGTCCCGTGTAGGAGACTTTTGCCCTAGACCTACATTTTAATTTCCGTTCTCCCTATATAAATTTGAAAATGCAAACGAGCTTGAGTACAAGCTTTGCTGAGGTTGAATCCAAATTTCCTTTCTCCCTTTGTTATATTTCAAAAGGGAGAAAGGGCGGGGGATTAGTCACAGATAGTAGATTCTCTCTCTAATCTTCATTACTCCCTTACCATGTCAATAACTAGAACGAAAAAAAAGGGAATGTTAATGCATCCGGGAAAAAACGGTTGATTTCTATCAATAGACCCGCTAAAGATCCGAACCATAAAGTACTTAGTACCGGCGCCACAGAGAGATATGTTTTTAGATCTCGCATTGAAAATACTCCTTGTTTTTTTTCTTTATTTATATCTTGTAACCCATAAGAATAATACATATATGATAGATGAGCAGATGCATATTTATTTCAAATTGAAAAAGAAAAACCACTTGTCTTTGTACATGAAATTCCTAAGGCAAATAAAAATGTACAAGAATCCGGTAGATAAGATTTTCTACCTTTTAAGTTAAAAAAAGTAAAAAGATGCATCTTTCCTATTCCCTACGGAGCATTCCCTAAAACCCTTTGTAACTTTACAGCGTATATGTATCCAAAGACTTTTATATTAAATGATTTATATCATATATGAAATCAAAATAATTCTGTATCTCTGTCTCGAAATATGAGAAATAATGATGTGGAAAAAAAGAAAAGGATTATTTACAATAACACTGTTATTAAAAGGGATGTAGCGCAGCTTGGTAGCGCGTTTGTTTTGGGTACAAAATGTCACAGGTTCAAATCCTGTCATCCCTACCTATTACTTTTCCTCTGAGAAGTAAAGAGGAATTACGTGAGATCGCTCGTTTTGAGAATAGTATTAAGAATACTATTCTATTTTCTATTCTATATAATACTATACTATATTATGGACATATAACACATATACAATTCTAGCTATATGTGATACGCATGCGGGATGTAATATTGGGTTACAAAGGGAATCCGTTTTTTCTTTTGTTATAAGAAAGCGCTCTTAGTTCAGTTCGGTAGAACGCGGGTCTCCAAAACCCGATGTCGTAGGTTCAAATCCTACAGAGCGTGATTCCAGTCTTGTTAGTTCTAATTAGACTTAAAAAATTTCACTACTTTGAAGAAGAATCTTAAATTGACCTCCTGTGCCTTAAATAAAGGAGGTCAATAAAAAAAGATTTGTTAACTAATCAAAGGTCCAACTGATCACCACGTCTGTATTGTAAATATGCAGTTACGAATAATCCAGCCAAAGTAATAGGAATCAAACCTAAGACGATTCCAAATAGAAGTACTTCAATCATTTCAATTTGTTTGAAAGGAAAAAAAGGGGGGGGGGGGGTAATATCTATCCCTAACTATTAGCCTAATTGTTCACGAATCTCAATAACCGAAAATGGAAAGTTGTCACGATAAAGAGCTATAAAAAGAACTTTTAAAATACATGAAATCCTACGGAAAGATTTCTTTTTATGATTGTGAATTGTTGAGTCAATTTATTTCAAATAAGTCGTATCTTGCTCAGACCAATAAATAGAGCTGAGGTTATAGTTAAAGCTGCTAGTAGAAAACCGAAATAACTAGTTAGAGTAGGCATAAAGGAGCTAAATCAAATATGTTTTTTTATACATTATATCTTGAAAGCACTTACCTAAGTTTACATTTTTTTGTGAGCGAAAAAAAGAAAAAATACCAAACTAGAATTTCTTTCTATAAACAAAACACTAAAAAGAGAATTATCGATTTTGCGTCTAATTGAATTGCGGAAATAGAATATTCTCCTTGATGAATTATCAGAATTAGAAACTACCTTATCGGATTGATCCCTTCCCCAATTTCCGTTTCTAGTCCGAAGCCAATATAATAATGATGAGAATATCTATTTTTCTTAGTTGGCGGTTGGTGGATTTTTCTATTAAATGGCGCATAGTTATATATTGACAAGCAAGAAAAAA